GTGACCACCACCCGTTGGTTTTTCTCAACTAATCACAAAGACATCGGCACCCTTTATATAGTATTTGGTGCCTGGGCCGGAATAGTGGGTACGGCCCTAAGTTTGCTTATCCGTGCCGAGCTGAGCCAACCGGGGGCTCTCTTGGGTGACGACCAGATTTATAATGTAATTGTAACAGCCCATGCTTTCGTTATAATTTTCTTCATAGTTATACCCTTAATAATTGGGGGCTTCGGGAACTGATTAATCCCTTTAATAATTGGTGCCCCCGACATAGCTTTCCCTCGAATAAATAATATAAGCTTTTGACTTCTACCCCCTTCCTTCGTGCTGCTTCTGGCCTCATCAGGTGTAGAAGCCGGCGCCGGAACTGGCTGAACTGTTTACCCCCCCCTAGCGGGTAATCTTGCTCACGCAGGAGCCTCCGTGGACTTAACAATTTTTTCACTGCACCTTGCAGGAATCTCCTCGATCCTAGGAGCTATTAATTTTATCACAACTATTATTAATATAAAACCCCCAGCCATCTCCCAATACCAAACGCCCCTCTTTGTCTGGGCCGTCCTTGTCACGGCCGTACTGCTCCTTCTTTCTCTGCCCGTGTTAGCTGCAGGTATTACAATGCTTCTTACGGATCGTAATTTAAACACCACTTTCTTCGACCCCGCAGGTGGAGGTGACCCCATTCTGTACCAGCACTTGTTCTGGTTCTTTGGCCACCCTGAGGTTTATATTCTAATTCTCCCTGGCTTCGGCATAATCTCTCACATTGTGGCCTACTACGCCGGCAAAAAAGAGCCCTTCGGGTATATGGGCATGGTATGAGCTATAATAGCCATCGGCCTCCTGGGCTTCATTGTGTGGGCCCATCACATGTTTACGGTGGGTATAGACGTAGACACCCGAGCCTACTTCACCTCCGCCACTATGATTATTGCTATCCCAACAGGCGTAAAAGTCTTCAGCTGACTTGCCACCCTTCACGGGGGCTCGATTAAATGGGAGACCCCCCTCCTTTGAGCCCTTGGTTTTATCTTCCTGTTTACAGTGGGAGGCCTAACGGGAATTATCCTGGCTAACTCCTCCCTAGACATTGTCCTTCACGACACCTATTACGTAGTCGCCCACTTCCACTATGTCCTGTCGATAGGGGCTGTCTTTGCCATCGTAGCTGCCTTTATCCACTGGTTCCCCTTATTTACAGGTTACACCTTACACAGTACTTGAACTAAAATCCACTTTGGCATTATGTTTGTGGGTGTTAACCTGACATTTTTCCCCCAACATTTCCTTGGCCTAGCCGGCATGCCTCGCCGATATTCAGATTACCCCGACGCCTATACTCTCTGAAACACAGTCTCTTCAATTGGCTCTTTAATCTCCTTGGTAGCCGTGATTATGTTCTTATTTATTATCTGAGAAGCCTTTGCTGCAAAACGTGAAGTGCTAGCTGTAGGCCTCACAACTACTAATGTAGAGTGACTTCATGGCTGCCCCCCTCCCTACCACACATTTGAAGAGCCTGCATTCGTCCAAATCCGCACCACCTAACGAGAAAAGGAGGAGTCGAACCCCCGTAAATTGGTTTCAAGCCAACCACATAACCTCTCTGTCATTTTCTTCATAAAACGTTAGTAGAATGGATATTACATGATTCTGTCAGCATCAAGCTGTTGGTTCAACCCCAGCGCGTTTTAACCATTAATGGCCCACCCCTCTCAACTAGGATTCCAAGATGCCGCTTCTCCTGTGATAGAGGAGCTTATTCACTTTCACGACCACGCTTTAATAATTGCCCTTCTAATTAGTACACTAGTTCTTTACTTCATTGTAGCTATAGTATCAACCAAACTTACAAATAAATATATCTTAGACTCCCAAGAAATCGAAATCATCTGAACAATTCTCCCGGGCTTTATCCTCATCTTGATTGCCCTACCCTCCTTGCGAATCCTTTATCTAATGGACGAAATTAATGACCCCCATTTAACTGTTAAAGCCCTGGGACATCAGTGATACTGAAGCTACGAATACACAGACTACCAGACCCTGGAATTTGACTCCTACATAATCCCGACTCAAGACTTAACCCCTGGACAATTCCGCCTTTTAGAGGCCGATCATCGAATGGTTATTCCAACTGAATCCCCCATTCGAGTCCTAGTCTCCGCCGAAGATGTTCTTCACTCCTGAGCAGTTCCAGCCCTGGGTGTAAAAATAGACGCTGTGCCTGGCCGCCTAAATCAAACAGCTTTTATTACATCCCGCCCAGGGGTCTTCTACGGCCAATGCTCAGAGATTTGTGGCGCTAATCACAGCTTTATACCTATTGTAGTCGAAGCCGTCCCCCTTGAGCACTTTGAAAAATGATCCTCCCTAATACTTGAAAATGCCTCGCTACGAAGCTAATAAAGGGCCCAGCATTAGCCTTTTAAGCTAAAAACAGGTGACTCCCGCCCACCCTTAGCGACATGCCTCAAAACATTTTTTCTGGCCCCCTAACCATAATATTACTAGGCTTACAACTTTTTTTTACTGCAGGCCATACCAAGGTGATAAATCACGTATCCTCGCCCACCCCTAACTTAAACCCCCCTCAACACTCAAGCGGAACTACTTATCAACCATGGTTATGACCTTGACTTTAGATATGTTTGACCAGTTTTTTCCTCCTGTTTTTTTAGGGGTCCCTTTAATAATCCCAGCACTCGCCTTTCCTTGATTACTCCTTCCCTCCCCCTCCGGCCGATGATTAACAGGCCGCTTATTAACCGCTCAGAGCTGGTTTATCTTCAGCTTCACAAAGCAAATCTTCTCCCCTTTAAACTTTGGGGGCCATAAATGAGCCCTGCTACTCACATCCTTAATGGTTTACCTCATTTCTTTAAATATGCTCGGGCTTCTTCCTTATACTTTTACACCCACCACACAACTAGCCCTTAATTTAGGAATCGCCATTCCCTTATGACTAGGGACTGTTTTAATTGGTTTACGTAACCAACCAACACACGCCCTGGGCCACTTACTACCTGAAGGAACCCCAACCCCCCTAATCCCTATCCTTGTTATTATTGAAACAATCAGCCTTCTTGTCCGGCCCCTCGCCCTCGGAGTGCGCCTAACCGCTAACCTAACAGCTGGGCACCTTTTAATTCAATTAATCGCCACCGGCACCTTCCTTATGCTTTCTCTAATACCTCCTGTAGCATTACTTACTGGCACCTTACTTGTCCTTCTTTCCCTCTTAGAAATCGCAGTAGCAGCAATTCAGGCATATGTCTTCGTTCTTTTACTCTCCCTCTACCTACAAGAGAATATTTAATGGCCCACCAAGCACACGCATACCACATAGTTGACCCCAGCCCTTGACCCCTAACAGGCGCAGTTGCTGCCATATTGATTACCTCTGGCCTCGCGTTCTGGTTCCATTTCCACTCAGTAATTCTTTTAGCATTAGGCCTGATTTTGATACTCTTAACCATATATCAGTGATGACGAGACATTGTACGAGAGAGCACATTTTTGGGCCACCACACCCCCCCTGTCCAAAAGGGCCTCCGCTATGGTATAATTCTTTTTATTACCTCAGAAGTCTTCTTCTTTCTGGGATTTTTCTGAGCCTTCTACCACGCAAGTCTCGCCCCTACTCCTGAACTGGGGGGCTGCTGGCCCCCTACGGGCATCACTACCTTGGACCCCTTTGAGGTCCCCCTGCTTAATACTGCAGTCTTACTTGCCTCCGGTGTCACCGTCACCTGGGCCCATCACAGCATTATAGAAGGTGAGCGTAAGCAGGCTATCCACTCTTTAACCCTCACCATCCTCCTTGGCTTTTATTTTACTTTTCTCCAAGCCCTGGAGTACTACGAAGCCCCTTTTACAATCGCAGACGGCGTGTATGGCGCTACATTCTTTGTAGCGACAGGCTTTCACGGACTTCATGTCATTATTGGCTCAACATTTCTAGCCGTATGCTTATTACGCCAAGTTAAATACCACTTCACAGCTCAGCACCACTTTGGATTTGAAGCAGCCGCCTGATACTGACACTTTGTAGACGTTGTATGATTATTCCTGTATGTCTCTATTTACTGATGAGGCTCATAATTTTTCTAGTAGTAAGCAGTATAAGTGACTTCCAATCACCCGGTCTTGGTTAAAGTCCAAGGAAAAATAATGAACTTAGTAACAATAATGATTATGATCACTGCAGCACTCTCCTCCCTTCTTGCCTTAGTGTCCTTCTGATTGCCTCAGATGACACCAGATAATGAAAAGCTTTCCCCTTACGAATGCGGGTTTGACCCCCTAGGCTCAGCCCGCCTGCCTTTTTCCCTACGATTTTTTCTTGTAGCTATCCTCTTTCTTCTCTTCGACTTAGAGATCGCCCTTCTTCTTCCCCTCCCCTGGGGAGATCAATTAGCCTCCCCCCTGCTCACATTCTCCTGGGCCTCTGTCGTCCTTGCCCTCCTTACCCTGGGCTTAATTTATGAATGAGCACAAGATGGCCTAGAGTGAGCTGAATAGGCAGTTAGTTTAACAAAAATATTTGGTTTCGGCCCAAAAGCTCCTGGTTAGAGTCCACACTTGCCTAATGACCCCCGTTCACTTTGCTTTTTCATCAGCCTTCGTTCTAGGACTAATGGGCCTAGCATTTAATCGAACCCACCTTCTCTCAGCCCTATTATGTTTAGAAGGCATAATACTTTCTTTGTTTGTTGCCTTGTCTGTTTGAGCCTTACAGCTAGACTCAACAAGCTTTTCAGTGGCCCCTATATTTCTCCTCACCTTCGCAGCCTGTGAAGCGGGAGCAGGCCTTGCCCTGCTTGTAGCCACAGCTCGCACTCACGGAACTGATCGTCTCCAAAACCTAAATCTTCTTCAGTGTTAAAAATTCTTGTCCCCACCCTTATACTTATCCCAACAGCATGACTCACTCCTATAAAATGGTTATGACCTGCCACCCTTACCCATAGCCTCGTAATTTCATTAATTAGCATAAGCTGACTTAAAAACATAGCTGAAACCGGCTGAACCTCTTTGAACCCCTACATAGCCACGGACGCACTTTCTACCCCCCTCCTTGTTCTTACCTGCTGGCTCCTGCCCCTAATAATTATCGCTAGCCAAACCCATATGGCCCCTGAACCCCTTAATCGCCAACGAGCCTACATCAGCCTTCTAATCTCCCTGCAATTCTTCCTTGTCCTAGCCTTCAGCGCCACTGAATTACTTATATTCTATGTTATGTTTGAAGCTACCCTTCTTCCCACACTCGTAATTATTACCCGCTGAGGTAATCAAAAAGAGCGCCTAAATGCTGGAATTTATTTCTTATTTTATACCTTAGCAGGCTCCCTCCCCCTTCTCGTTGCACTTTTAACCCTTCAAAACAGCGCCGGGACACTCTCACTGTTAACTATACAATATTTAGACCCCTGCCCCTTGACATCTTACGCTGACAAAATGTGGTGGGCTGGCTGCCTCCTCGCATTTCTAGTGAAAATACCCCTATACGGGGTCCACTTGTGATTACCAAAAGCCCATGTTGAAGCCCCAGTCGCAGGCTCCATAATTCTTGCAGCAGTACTCTTAAAACTGGGGGGATACGGTATAATACGAATGATAACCAACCTAGAACCCCTCTCCAAAGACCTCACCTACCCCTTTATTATTTTCGCCCTTTGAGGCGTGCTTATAACCGGTTCCATCTGCCTCCGACAGACAGACCTAAAATCCCTTATTGCCTACTCATCCGTTAGTCATATGGGATTAGTTATTAGCGGAATCCTTATCCAAACCCCCTGGGGCTTTACAGGAGCTTTAATTCTAATAATTGCCCATGGTTTAACCTCCTCAGCCCTTTTCTGCTTAGCAAATACAAACTACGAACGCACACACAGCCGTACAATACTCCTAGCCCGCGGATTACAAATCGCCTTGCCCTTAATAACAGCCTGATGATTTATTGCTAGCCTCGCCAACCTTGCTTTACCCCCCTTGCCTAATCTAATGGGCGAGCTAATGATCGTAGTTTCTATTTTTAACTGGTCTAAATGAAGCTTGATACTCACCGGAGCCGGGATTCTTATTACCGCCAGCTACTCCCTCTATATATTCATTATGACCCAGCGAGGACCCCTTCCATCACACCTCACCACCATCGAGCCCTCCCACACCCGCGAACATCTTCTTATAGCCCTTCACCTCCTCCCCCTAGTCCTTCTTACCTTAAAACCAGAGTTAATCTGAGGGTGAGCCAATTGTAGATATAGTTTAACGAAAACCTTAGATTGTGGTTCTAAAAATAAGGGTTGAACCCCCGTTATCCACCAAGAGAGGCCTGCCAGCAACGAAGACTGCTAATCATCGACCCCTTGGTTGAACTCCAAGGCTCACTTAACTGCTTCTAAAGGATAATAGCTCATCCGTTGGTCTTAGGCACCAAAGACTCTTGGCGCAAATCCAAGTAGTAGCTATGCAGTCCACCCCCCTTGTCATAACAACAAGTTTAATTATCATTTTTCTGACCTTGATATACCCCCTTCTCACCACCCTCTCCCCCACACCCTTAAAGACCACATGAGCACTCTCCCATGTAACAACGGCAGTAAAACTCGCCTTTTTTATTAGTCTTCTCCCACTCTTTTTATTCCTAAACGAGGGGGCAGAAGCCGTCATCACTACCTGAAACTGGATAAGCACTAATGCCTTTGATGTAAACCTTAGCTTTAAGTTTGACCATTACTCATTAATCTTCACCCCTGTCGCCCTCTATGTAACCTGAGCTATTCTAGAATTCGCATCCTGATACATACACTCAGATCCCTACATGGCTCGCTTTTTTAAATACCTTCTGATTTTTCTTATCGCCATGATTATTCTAGTAACCGCAAACAATTTATTTCAACTCTTTGTCGGCTGGGAGGGGGTAGGGATCATATCCTTCCTTCTCATCGGGTGATGATTCGGCCGCACAGATGCCAACACAGCAGCCCTCCAGGCTGTCATCTATAACCGCGTAGGTGATATCGGTCTAATTTTCGCAATATCTTGAATAGCCTTAAATTTAAACTCATGAGAAATGAACCAGATATTTTTAGCCCCTAAGAACTTCGACCTGACCCTACCACTCCTGGGCCTCATTATTGCAGCTGCAGGGAAGTCCGCCCAATTTGGTCTTCATCCCTGGCTCCCCTCAGCAATAGAGGGCCCAACTCCGGTGTCTGCCCTACTTCACTCTAGCACCATAGTGGTAGCCGGCATTTTTTTACTGATCCGCATACATCCTTTATTTGAAGATAATAACACTGCCCTAACAATTTGCCTCTGCCTGGGGGCACTAACAACATTTTTTACAGCCGCCTGCGCCCTGACCCAAAACGACATTAAAAAAATTATTGCCTTTTCCACATCGAGCCAGCTAGGTTTAATAATAGTAACTATTGGCCTTAACCAACCTCAACTTGCCTTCCTTCATATTTGCACACACGCCTTCTTTAAAGCTATACTATTCCTCTGCTCTGGCTCACTGATCCACAGCCTCAATGATGAGCAAGATATCCGTAAAATGGGGGGAATACATCACCTGACCCCCTTTACATCCTCCTGTCTTCTCGTGGGCAGCCTCGCCCTCACGGGCACCCCTTTTCTCGCCGGCTTTTTCTCGAAAGATTCTATTATTGAAGCACTAAACACATCTCACCTAAACGCCTGAGCCCTAACCCTCACCCTTCTTGCCACCTCTTTCACCGCTACTTATAGCCTACGCCTAGTTTATTTTGTTATTATAGGAAACCCTCAGTTCAGCGTACACCCTCCTATCAATGAAAATAACCCATCAGTGATTAACCCCTTAAAACGGCTGGCAGGAGGAAGTATTGTCGCCGGACTTCTGATCACAGTTAACACCCAACCTCTGGCTATCCCTGTAATATCCATACCCTCCCTGCTCAAAGTAGCCGCCCTGGCCGTCACCCTCATTGGGTTCCTTCTAGCTGTCTCCCTTGCCTCTTTAATAAACGAACAAAAGAAAATCTTACCCCCCCCTACCCCTCATCATTTCTCCCTCCTACTCGGATTTTTCCCCACCATTGTTCACCAACTTTTCCCTAAATTCGCTTTAACTCTGGGCCAAACAGCTGCCACCCAAATGGTTGATCAAACATGAATGGAAAAAATTGGCCCAAAAGCCCTTATCACAGCTAATATGCCCCTTGTAACACTAGCGAGCAATGCCCAACAAGGCGCTATTAAAGTCTACCTTATGCTCTTTGTCCTGACACTGGCCATTGTATCTCTAATGTTATTCCTCTAGACAGCCCGTAAAGCCCCCCGACTTAAACCCCGTGTAAGCTCTAACACCACAAATAAAGTAAGAAACAACACCCATGCACTTAAAACCAATATCCCCCCCCCCGAGGAATACATTATAGCAACCCCCCCTGTATCCCCCCGGAATAATGAAAATTCACAGAACTCGTCGACCACTCCCCAAGAGAACTCATACCACCCCCCAAAAAGTACGCTCGCCACCACCCCTGTGCCTATTAAGTACAAGAATATATACAGCATAACAGACCCGCTCCCCCAACTCTCCGGAAAAGGCTCAGCGGCAAGAGCCGCAGAATACGCAAATACTACTAACATTCCCCCTAAGTAAATTAACAGAAGAACTAATGACAAAAAAGAGCCCCCATGACCCATGATAACCCCACACCCTATGCCTGCCACCACTACCAAACCTAAGGCTGCAAAATAAGGGGAAGGGTTGGAAGCAACAGCAACTAACCCTAATACTAAACCCAATAAAAAAAAAGACACAAAATAAGTCATTATTCCAGCCAGGACTTTAACCAAGACTAATGGCTTGAAAAACCATCGTTGTACTTCAACTACCAGAACATAATGGCAAGCTTTCGTAAAAGTCACCCCCTCCTAAAAATTGTAAATAACGCACTTGTAGACCTCCCAGCCCCTTCTAGCATCTCAGCCTGATGAAATTTTGGCTCCCTTTTAGGTCTTTGCCTCCTAGCTCAAATTTTAACAGGCCTTTTCCTTGCCATACACTACACCTCTGATATTAACACAGCCTTTGCGTCTGTTGCACATATTACCCGAGACGTAAACTATGGCTGACTTCTTCGGGATATACACGCTAACGGCGCATCCTTCTTCTTCGTCTGCCTATACCTACACATTGGCCGAGGATTATACTATGGCTCGTATCTCTATAAAGAAACATGAAACGTGGGGGTCGTCCTTCTTCTTCTAGTTATAATAACCGCCTTCGTAGGCTATGTCCTCCCTTGAGGACAAATGTCCTTCTGAGGCGCTACAGTTATCACCAACCTCCTGTCTGCAGTACCCTATATCGGCTCGGACCTGGTTCAATGAATTTGAGGCGGATTTTCAGTAGATAACGCCACCCTCACCCGGTTTTTTGCTTTCCACTTTCTGTTTCCCTTTGTTATTGCCGGCGCCACAATAGTTCATCTCCTCTTCTTACATCAAACAGGTTCAAATAACCCCCTCGGACTAAACTCAAACACAGATAAAATCTCTTTCCACCCTTATTTTACATACAAAGACCTACTAGGCTTTGTCACCCTTCTCACCGCATTAGTAGCCATTGCACTTTTTTCACCTAACCTCTTAGGGGACCCGGACAACTTTACCCCCGCTAACCCCCTTGTCACCCCCCCTCACATCAAGCCTGAGTGATACTTCCTATTCGCTTATGCCATCCTTCGCTCAATCCCTAGTAAACTAGGCGGTGTTCTAGCATTACTGGCCTCCATCCTCGTCCTAATGGTCGTCCCTTTCCTCCATACCTGTAAACTACGAAGCTTATCCATGCGTCCCTTATCCCAAATTCTTTTCTGGACACTAATCGTCAATGTGGCTGTTCTAACCTGAATCGGAGGTATGCCTGTTGAAGACCCTTATATTGCCATCGGACAAATCGCCTCAGCTTTGTACTTCTCAATTTTTCTTATCTTGTTTCCTTTAGCCGGATGACTTGAAAATAAAATATTCTCTTTATAATGCACCAGTAGCTCAGTTTCAGAGCACCGGTCTTGTAAACCGAAGGTCGGAGGTTAAAATCCTCCCTTTTGCTCAAAAAAAAGAGATTTTAACTCTCACCTTTAGCTCCCAAAGCTAAAATTCTAAATTTAACTATTTTTTGTGACTGGTTTTTGCATACTAATACATTATATGTATTATCACCATACATTTATATTCAACATATCTTGATTTCAAGGACAATATATGTTTAATCAACATTAATTTATTTTCAACCCTCACATATCACTAAGAACAGGGAAAAATACATAAAGCATAATTAAGATTAATCCTAAAAAAGTAGTTATTAACTAAACAAGTTTGTTAACAAACAGCAGCCTGCCAATTTAATAAATTAAATAGTTCTACCAACAAACTTTTCAACCCAAAAGATTTAGGCAGGGCGAGAACCTACCAAAAGCGATTCCTAAATGCATCCGACTAATGATGGTGAGGTGCAAGAATTGTGGGGGTTACGCTTAGTGAATTATTCCTGGCATTTGGTTCCTACTTCAGGAACTCACGGTGGGTCACTCCACATACGTTCATCGACGCTAACATAAGTTAATGGTGGAATACATACTCCTCGTTACCCACCAAGCCGGGCGTTCACTCCATAGGGTCACTGGTTCTTTTTTTTCTCTTTCCTTTCATTTTACTTTTCAGAGTGCACACTCCAATAATTATGGAAGTTGAACATTTCCTTGTTTTATATACTTTTTTTTTGAGTTGTAAAGACTTTTCCTAAAAAGTTTTCATTTTTAGAATTCAAGGACATATAGGTCAAAAATCACTAAGGTAGTTTCAGATCTTTTTTTTTAGTGAGATCTCCTTACTAAATCCCCCCTACCCCCCTTACTTTCCCGACAAGCCTAACACTAAAAATACCTTAAAAAAATGGCACCAATTTTGAGACAAATTTTAGGCTTAAAATTCTTGATAGTCTTCCCGCAACAGCCCCCCCTTGCACCACACTAAGCATCCCTGAAAAATATGGTAGTGAAGTCCCAAGAACTAAAATAAAAACGAAACTACCCCTAAAATTTCATACGCCTATAATCGTGACTTTTTTTGAACACTAAACTTTTTTCTTAGCTAACCCCCGGGGGCCCTTAGAATTTTAAGCATTTCCCCCAAATTGCTTTAAACTTATACTCCATTTATTATGTATATATATATACACATATTTTTATTTATGTGTATACATGTATTTATGTGTGCACCGCACAAGAAGAACTATAGTATTCTAAACCCCTGAAGTATGCCCCGCCCGTGTAGTTTTAACTAAAACATAACACTGAAGATGTTAAGAGGGGCCTTAGAAAGCCTCGCGAGCACAAAGGCCTGGTCCTGACTTTATTATCAGCTTCAGCCAAACTTACACATGCAAGTATCCGCCCCCCCGTGAGGATGCCCTTCGCTCCCCGCCCGGGACCAAGGAGCCGGTATCAGGCACACCCTAGTAGCCCACGACACCTTGTTTAGCCACCCCCCCAAGGGTATTCAGCAGTGATAGATTTTAAGCCATAAGTGAAAGCTTGACTTAGTAGAAAGCTACCAGGGCCGGTAAACCTCGTGCCAGCCACCGCGGTTATACGTGGGACCCAAGTTGATAAAACCCGGCGTAAAGCGTGGTTAGGGAAAACACAGACATTAGAGCCGAATACCCTCAAAGCTGTCATACGCATACGAAGGTAAGAAGCCCAAGTACGAAAGTAGCTTTAAAATGCCCGAACCCACGAAAGCTAAGAAACAAACTGGGATTAGATACCCCACTATGCCTAGCCTTAAACATTTATAGTTCCCTACAACCTCTATTCGCCTGGAAACTACGAGCGCGAGCTTAAAACCCAAAGGACTTGGCGGTGCTTTATATCCTTCTAGAGGGACACGTCCTAGAACCGACAACCCCCGTTCAACCTCACCTTTCCTTGTTTTTCCCGCCTATATACCACCGTCGTAAGCTGACCCTGTGAAGGAATCATAGTAAGCTTAACTGGCACAGCCCAGAACGTCAGGTCGAGGTGTAGTGTATGGAAAGGGAAGAAACGCGTCCCATTTTCTATTAAAGAACCCCCGATAATGTGCTGAAACGCATGTTTTATGAAGTAGAATTTAGCAGTAAGCAGGAAGCAGAGTGTCCTGCTGAAATTGGCTCTGAAGCGCGCACATACCGCCCGTCACTCTCCCCGAACCTCTCGAAGTAGCTTACTTAAAACCCTAGAACTGGCCTTAGGGGAGGCAAGTCGTAACATGGTAAGTGTACCGGAAGGTGCACTTGGAATAACTTATCAAAGCATAGCTAAACTACTAAAGCATCTCGCTTACACTGAGAAGTTATCTGTGAAAATCAGATTGCCTTGAAGCCAACTAGCTAGCCCATGGAAACAAATTCAACACAACACCATTAATACCCCTAAATACCCTAATGTGCAGTTAAATAAATCATTTTTCCCCCTTAGTATGGGAGACAGAAAAGGGACTTTGGAGCAATAGAGAGAGTACCGCAAGGGAAAGCTGAAAAAGAAGTGAAACAATCCAGTAAAGCCTCGAAAAGCAGAGATAAAACCTCGTCCCTTTTGCATCATGATCTAGCTAGTGAAACTCAAGCAAAGCGTTCTTTAGTTTGAAAACCCGAAGCTAAGGGAGCTACTCCAAGACAGCCTATTAATAGGGCAAACCCGTCTCTGTTGCAAAAGAGTGGGGAGAGCTTTGAGTAGAGGCAATATACCTACCGAACTTAGTTATAGCTGGTTACCCATGAGATGGATAAAAGTTCAGCCTTACGGATTCTCCTTTCATTCATAGGGGCAGACCCCCTACCACCCCTGATAGCCTTAAGAAGCCATAAGAGTTAATCATAGGGGGCCCAGCCCCTTTGAGACAAGACACAACTTTTTCAGAAGGATAAGGATCATAATAACTAAGGTTACACCTCCCGTGGGCTCGAAAGCAGCCACCCCCTAAAGAAAGCGTCTTAGCTCAGAACAACCTTGCCCGCCCTAAATGCCGATCATCTAATCCTAGTCCTCTACCTTTATTGGGTCGTCCTATGCAAACATAGGAGTGACCATGCTAGTATGAGTAATAAGAGAGCTCTCACCTCTCTCCTTGCATCCGTGTATATCGGTACGGATTAACCACCGAATATTAACGACCCCAAACGAAGAGGGCATTGGATAATAAACCAAACAACCAGAAAACTATCCTATAGTACATCGTTAACCCCACACAGGTATGCTCCTCAGGAAAGACTAAAAGAAAGAGAAGGAACTCGGCAAACATAAAGCCTCGCCTGTTTACCAAAAACATCGCCTCTTGTAGATAAATTAAATAGGAGGTCCCGCCTGCCCGGTGACTATGTGTTCAACGGCCGCGGTATTTTAACTGCGCGAAGGTAGCGAAATCACTTGTCTTTTAAATGGGGACCTGTATGAATGGCACGACGAGGGCTTAACTGTCTCCTTTTTCAAGTCAATGAAATTGATCTCCCCGTGCAGAAGCGGGGATGCTCCCACAAGACGAGAAGACCCTATGAAGCTTTAGACACAAGGCAGCCCCTGTTAAATAAACCTAAATAAAGGCCTAAACTTATAAACCCCTGCCCTTATGTCTTCGGTTGGGGCGACCGCGGGGTAAAAAATAACCCCCACGTGGAATGAGGGTACACACCCCCTAAGCCAAGAGTAACATCTCCCGGCAGCAGAATTTCTGACCATAAGATCCGGCAGCGCCGATCAGCGAACCAAGTTACTCTAGGGATAACAGCGCAATCCCCTTACAGAGACCGCATCGACAAGGGGGTTTACGACCTCGATGTTGGATCAGGACATCCCAGTAGTGCAGCCGCTATTAAGGGTTCGTTTGTTCAACGATTAAAGTCCTACGTGATCTGAGTTCAGACCGGAGAAATCCAGGTCAGTTTCTATCTATGATGTGTTCTTCCCCAGTACGAGAGGACCGAAAAGAAGAAGTCAATATTTTAAACACACTTCACCCTTACCCAATGAAAACAACTAAAATTGGCAAGGGGGCATGGCCCTTTTAGCCAAAGAAAATGGCATGTTAGTGTGGCAGAGCCCGGCAATTGCAAAAGGCCTAAGCCCTTTCCACAGAGGTTCAAGTCCTCTCCCTAACTATGCCACCAGTACTGATAACCCACCTTTTAAACCCACTAACCCTGATTGTGCCTGTTCTTCTAGCCGTGGCTTTTCTCACCCTTATTGAACGAAAAGTACTTGGCTATATACAGCTACGCAAAGGCCCTAATATCGTGGGGCCGTACGGCCTCCTCCAACCCATCGCCGATGGTTTGAAACTTTTTATTAAAGAGCCCGTCCGCCCCTCTACTGCCTCACCCATTTTGTTCCTTCTAACCCCTGTATTAGCCCTCACCCTGGCCCTCACGCTCTGAACCCCTATGCCCGCCCCCTACCCCATGGCAGATATTAACCTCGGCATCTTGTTCGTCCTAGCCTTATCCAGCTTAGCAGTTTACTCAATCCTTGGCTCCGGCTGGGCGTCCAACTCGAAATATGCCTTAATCGGGGCGCTACGTGCCGTGGCTCAAACCATCTCCTATGAAGTAAGCCTAGGCCTTATTCTCTTAAGTATTATTATGTTAACGGGGGGCTATACTCTAAACACCTTCCTTCTTGCACAAGAGACCACCTGATTAATTTTGCCTGCCTGACCCTTAACAGCAATATGATATATTTCTACGCTGGCAGAGACCAACCGAGCCCCCTTTGACCTCACCGAAGGGGAGTCCGAGCTTGTCTCGGGCTTCAATGTAGAGTACGCAGGGGGCCCCTTCGCGCTTTTCTTCTTAGCAGAATACGCCAACATTCTCCTCATGAACACCCTCTCAGCAGTATTATTTTTAGGGGCCTCCCACATCCCCCTGCTCCCTGAACTAACGGCCATCAATATTATAACTAAAGCTGCCCTCCTATCAGTTTTATTCTTATGGATTCGAGCATCCTACCCCCGCTTCCGCTACGATCAGCTTATACACTTAATCTGAAAAAACTTCCTTCCTCTCACCCTCGCTTTAGTTATCTGACATCTGGCCCTCCCAACCGCACTAGCAGGGCTGCCCCCTCAACTGTAACCAAGGAACTGTGCCTGAAGCAAAGGACCACTTTGATAGAGTGAATCATGGGGGATCAAGACCCCCCAGCTCCTAAGACAACTGTACATATGCTCCACCTGAGCCTGAAGGATTAGAGAGAGGGGACTTGAACCCCTCCTGAAGAGCTCAAAACCCCTAGTGCTTCCCACTACACCACTCTCTAGCAAGATCAGCTAACTAAGCTATTGGGCTCATACTCCAAACATGAAGTCTAAACAACTTCTCTTGCACATGACCCCCTACAACTACGCGTTATTCTTATTTAGCATCGGACTAGGAACAACTACAACCTTTGCGAGCTCTAACTGACTCCTCGCCTGAACCGGCCTTGAGATCAACTCCTTAGCCATTCTCCCCATTATGGCCCAGAACGCTCACCCCCGGGCGGTTGAAGCCACCACTAAATATTTTTTAGTTCAAACAGGGGGGGCAGCCACACTACTATTTGCAACAACCCTTAACGCGTGGCAAACCGGTCAATGAAATATTCTAGAAACAGCAGACCCTCTTGCCACCTCTTTAATCACCCTTGCACTTATATTTAAACTAGGTCTTGCCCCCCTTCACCTATGATTGCCAGAGGTAGTCCAAGGCTGTGATTTGCCTACAACCCTGATTCTCTCCACAATTCAAAAATTAGCCCCCTTTACTGTCTTAATGCAAGTCCCCTTTACCATCCCCGGAACTCTAATCACCATGTCCGCCCTCTCCATTGTTATTGGAGCATGGGGAGCATTAAACCAAACCCAGCTGCGAAAAATTGTTGCCTACTCATCCATCGCGCACCTTGGATGAATCGCCATCACACTGTATTATTCTCCCCCCTTGTCCTTCCTAAACCTTCTAATTTATTTTGTACTCACATCAGCCCTAATTCTCTTATTTATCCTAAATAAGGCAACCCATATTAATGCTTTAACCACCACCTGGGTTAAAGCACCAGCACTCACGGCCCTTGCCCCCCTTGTACTTCTTTCGCTGGGGGGTTTACCCCCTTTAACCGGCTTTATAACCAAATGACTTGTTATTCAAGAACTAGCAGGCCAAGGCCTAGCCCTTGTTGCTACACTTACAGCACTAGGGGCCCTATTGAGCCTGTACTTTTACCTTCGCATTGCTTACGCAATAGCCCTTACTATTTCCCCTAACACCCTTACAACAACAATACCTTGACGCCTCCCTCCCTCCCATCTCACTCTCCCTCTTGCCGCTTCTACTGCTACCTCCTTACTTCTCTTACCCCTCGCCCCCGCTGCCATCACATTACTGGCCCCCTAAGAAGCTTAGGTTCAATTAGACCAAGGGCCTTCAAAGCCCTAAGCAAGGGTGAGAACCCCTTAGCTTCTGATAAGGCTTGCGGGGTATTACCCCACAGCTCCTGCATGCAAAACAGACACTTTAATTAAGCTAAAGCCTTCCTAGACGAGCAGGCCTCGATCCTGCAAACTCTTAGTTAACAGCTAAGTGCTTAAACCAGAAAGCATCCGTCTAACCCCCCCCCCTTTTTTGGGGGGGGGGAGGGGGGGGGGGGGGAGGCCCCGGCGGGTTTGAGTCCGCTTCTCCAGGTTTGCAACCTGATGTGTACAACACCTCGGGGCCTGATAGGAAGGGGACTTAAACCCCTGTGCATGGAGCTACAATCCACCGCTTAGACTCAGCCATCCTACCT